ATTCGCAAGAATCTTTCTTTAATTTAATTAGATGTTAACGTAAATGAACCATAACTATGTAGCCCTATTCCTAATAGATTGACCCCAAAATAGCATATCCAAATTATAAGAAAGCCCATAGACGCCACAATTGCGGAATTTTCAACCTCTAAATTTATATTGGTTCTAGTATGTAAATAAACTGCAAATACGATCCAAGTAATAAATGCCCAAGTTTCCTTTGGGTCCCAATTCCAATAGGACCCCCATGCTTCATTAGCCCATACTGCTCCTGAAAGAATACCTATAGTTAAAAAGAGAAAACCTAGACTAATCATACGATAACTCCAATAATCCAACTGTTGAATCAATTGGGACCTGTAATAATTGTTAGCAGAAAAAAAATAAGTATTTCCTAAAATATTGTTTCTTTCATTTATGTATTGTATTTCACCAAAGGAAAATTCCTCGTTTAATTTTAATAAAAAAGGATTCCTCTTACAAAAAAGATTTATGTTTTTTCGAAATGTAAGGACCAGAAGTGCTACTGATAATAATGATCCACATAAAAGAGCTGCATAACCCAATATCATCATACTTACGTGCATTATTAACCACTCGGATTGGAGGGCGGGTACTAATATTGCAGATTGATGTATTTCAGTTAAAAGACTCGAAGTAGCAAAACCTTGGGTAAAAATAACACTTGACGCAGTTATTGTGCTTAAATGGCTTTTATTTTTTTTGAAATATGGAACTATATGAATAACTGATAAACTCCAGGAGAGAAAAATTAATGATTCATATAAATCACTTAGTGGGAAATGCCCCGAATAAATCCAACGAGTGACTAATAATACGGTTATACATAAAAAAGTAGCTATCATTCCCTTTTCTGAGGAATCCTTTAGTTTTATGATTTCATCAATTAATAAAGTTATCAAATGAATTGTAATTACAATGGAAACGATCGAAAAGGAAATATGAGTTAATATATGCTCTAAAGTGGAAAATATCATAAAATAATAATAAATTGAAAAAGGAGGAATCCTGAAATATAAATCAGGAATTGAATTCATTCTATAATTTATAATCTATTGTATCTCTTTTCGAAGAAGGTCTGCCGCTACTCGGACTCGAACCGAGATGCTCTAGCACTGCTTCCTAAGAGCAGCGTGTCTACCGATTTCACCATAGCGGCTTGTTCGAATTCATAATAGCCTATTCATAGTCAATCGTCGAGATTTAAGGAATCAACTCAATGAAATCCTTTTAGTAAAGATTAAAATGGATGAATAAAACTTTGTTCAAATACGAATTAGAAGGTTCATTATTATGGGGTCTGGATTTTATTTACCTTAGTGCTTTGGTGTAGTTTATGCTCTTCTATAATTCAATAGAATCGAACTCTTGAAACTAGAAGGTTCAACCTTCGAGTTATTGATAGAACTATAAAGATTTATTTTTTTTTTTGTAAAGAAGATTTATCATTTATATATATATATTTATTTATTTCCTAAAAGTGAAAATAGGTTGATGGGGAAAAAGACTCCCCACCCCCAAAACAAGAAAATATACTAAAAAGGATCAAGCTTTGTATCTTGTCTTTATTATTCTTTTTTCAAAAGCTTTTTTATAATTTATTAACTCCTAAACCGAAGAATTCTTATTATAAATTATACATCTTATTATAATTATACATATCCTAAAGCGAAGCGAGTTCTAGTTCATATTGATTAGCCACAAACAAGAGGTTTGTTAATTGGAAATTAACAATGAAATGGGCCTGTTTTTCGATTAAGATTATTACAATGTTTTATTTTATGACTTATTTTTTTGTCGCACAAAAAAACTTTTTGAGTTTCCGGTAGAAAGAGATTTCCCTAATGACAACGCTTTTAAGGCTGCCCAATATCCCTTCCCTTTCCAAATATTTTTACGAATACGCTTTTTTGATATAGAAGTACGTTTTTTTGGAACTGCCATTTAAAAATTAAGAGGTTACTCTTTGTTATAGTTGGATGTGAAAGACATCTATTGGTCAAAACGAATCTATTCATTATCTAGTGATTCTCTATATAATACAAAAATATTACTAGAAAAATAGAATTTATATTTTTCAACAAAAAGTCTATATACAAAGTATATATACATAAAATATTCGTAAGAAAGACTCGTTTTATTGATTCGTATCTTTATTTGTTGTTCTTTATGATTCACATCGATATCTATAGAATCCGCTGTTGTATTATAAAAATTTAATTTGGTGATACAAATAATCTAAAAAGACCTTCCTTTTTGAGCTCTGTCCATTTTTTTATACATTTCATTCGTTTATTTTTATATATTTCATTTATACAGAATAAAATACACCGAATTCATTTATACATACACCGAAGAATTTAAGAACCCATTGCCTAATGAAAACTTTAATTTTTTTATATTAATTGGTCAAACTTGAGAAAAGAATATTTTAAAATTCGAATCAAACTAGTAATTTAAAGTAATTAATCTGTTAAAAGATACACGGTTTGTTAAAAGAAATCTTAGTTATTTTTTTTATTAATTTGATTTGATTTTACCCCTTTTTTTATCTAAAAAAAAAATATAAAAAATTTTTATCTAAAATATATTAGATATTATATCGTTTCCTATAAACGTTTTTTATTGAAACGAAAAATAATCAATCAATTTCATAATGAAACTAGTTAATGATTTGGAATAAACTGACTAAAAAGCGAGATTAGTACAAAAATTTTACCTTATAATATATAAAATTCGAAAAATAACTTTAAGTTAGTACATCTCTTGATTTTTTTTATTGACCCCCTTTTGTTTTGAAATTGAAAGGGGGTAGGATCCGGTAAATCGGAAACAATCAATTAAGAATAAAAAACCTTTTTTATGGAACAGACATATCAATATGCGTGGATAATACCTTTCCTTCCACTTCCAGTTCCTATGTTAATAGGGGCGGGACTCCTTCTTTTTCCGTCGGCAACAAAGAGTCTTCGCCGTATGTGGGCTTTTCAAAGTGTTTTTTTGTTAAGTATAGTCATGATTTTTTCGATCAATCTGTCTATTCAGCAAATAAATGGCAGTTCTATCTATCAATATGTATGGTCTTGGATCATCAATAATGATTTTTCTTTAGAGTTCGGTTACTTGATCGACCCACTTACTTCTATTATGTCAATATTAATCACTACTATTGGAATTATGGTTCTTATTTATAGTGATAATTATATGTCTTATGATCAAGGATATTTGAGATTTTTCGCTTATATGAGTTTTTTCAGTACTTCTATGTTAGGATTAGTTACTAGTTCTAATTTGATACAAATTTATATTTTTTGGGAATTGGTAGGAATGTGTTCATATCTATTAATAGGGTTTTGGTTCACACGGCCTGTTGCTGCAAATGCTTGTCAAAAGGCATTTGTAACTAATCGTGTTGGAGATTTTGGTTTATTATTAGGAATTTTAGGTTTTTATTGGATAACAGGGAGTTTCGAATTTCGAGATTTATTCAAAATATTCAATAACTTGATTTCTAATAATAATAATGAAGTCAATTTTTTATTTGTTACTTTCTGTGCCGTTCTATTATTTGCCGGTGCCGTTGCTAAATCTGCACAATTTCCCCTTCATGTATGGTTACCGGATGCCATGGAGGGGCCTACTCCTATTTCGGCTCTTATACATGCGGCTACTATGGTAGCCGCGGGCATTTTTCTTGTAGCTCGGCTTATTCCTCTTTTCATAGTCATCCCTCACATAATGAATTTAATCTCTTTGGTAGGATTAATAACAATATTATTCGGAGCTACTTTTGCCCTTGCTCAAAAAGACATTAAGAGAGGTTTAGCCTATTCCACAATGTCTCAATTGGGTTATATGATGTTAGCTCTAGGTATGGGGTCTTATCGAAGTGCTTTATTTCATTTGATTACTCATGCTTATTCGAAAGCATTATTGTTTTTAGGATCTGGATCGGTTATTCATTCAATGGAAACTCTTGTTGGATATTCTCCAAATAAAAGTCAGAATTTGGTTTTTATGGGGGGTTTAACAAAGTATGTCCCAATTACCAAAACCGCTTTTTTATTAGGTACACTTTCTCTTTGTGGTATTCCGCCTCTTGCTTGTTTTTGGTCCAAAGACGAAATTCTTAATGATACTTGGTTGTATTCACCAATTTTTGCAATAATTGCTTGTTTTACAGCGGGATTAACCGCATTTTATATGTTTCGAATCTATTTACTTACTTTTGAAGGACATTTAAACGTTAATTTTCAAAATTACAGTGGTAAAAAAAATACTCCCTTCTATTCAATATCTCTATGGGGTAAAGAAGATTCAAAAATTATTAACAATAATTTTCGTTTATTAACGTTATTAACAATGAAAAATAATGAAATTGTTTCTTTTTTTTCAAAAAAAACGTATCGAATTAATCAGAATGCAAGAAACATCGCACAACCTTTTATTACTATTACCCGTTTTGGAAATAATAAGTTTTTTTCGTATCCTTATGAATCAGATAATACTATGTTATTTCCTCTACTTGTATTGGTTCTATTTACGTTGTTCGTTGGATCCCTAGGAATTCCTTTCAATCAAGAAGGAGTGTATTTGGACATATTATCAAAATGGTTAACTCCGTCTATAAACCTTTTACATCAAAATTTGAATAATTCAATAGATTGGTATGAATTTTTGAAAGATGCTCTTTTTTCAGTTAGTATAGCTCTTTTTGGAATATTTATAGCCTTCTTTTTATATAAACCTGTTTATTCATCTTTGCAAAATTGGGACTTAATAAACTCTTTTGTTAAAACAGGTCCTAAAAGAATTTTTTTGGACAAAATAATAAATCGTATATATGATTGGTCATATAATCGTGGTTACATAGATGCTTTTTATGCAAGATTCTTTATTGGGGGAATAAGAGGATTGGCCAAGTTAACTTCTTTTTTTGATAGACGAGTAATTGATGGAATTACTAATGGAGTTGGTGT